ATCCATTCTATCATTCTTCTGATTCCATTTTGTGGTAAAATGATCCCACAAAGAGAAGAATTTGAATTATACAGTACGAAATAACATAAAAACGGATTCATTTCAAAAAATAAAAGAAAGGGGCTTTCTACCCAAATTGTTCGTTAGGAATCGCTAAGCAATAGTTGAACCTCATTTCATTCGATTTCAAAATTTCACCCAAATATCGTAATATATCCATGAAAACAACTAATTCGATTTCAGTGAAGTTAGAGATTATAATAACTTGAGAAGTTTTGATTGAGTTAGGCTTAAAAGAAGAAAAAGGGTATCGACTAATCATTCTATGATGAAAAAGGAATAACCGTCTCTTTTGTGTTGTGTGCATCGCGGGTATACGCTATAAAATAAAAATATTAACATTCCTAGAATGTTTTCAAAATTTTTATTGTAATAGATCCGCGCGGGAAAAGATTTGTTGGTCCGAACTTTACTTTAAGACTAGAAAATAAAAGAGTTTTCTAATTTTGATGGTATGATGGAATCATAGTCTAAATAAAATTATGATCGAAAGGTATCCATTAACCATAGCCTACAAAATCTAGATCCATTAATAATAATTGGATTCCGTCTAATTTATTGCATTGATTTAATCCAGTATAAATATCAGAAAAAAACCAGCATCGTTTTACCAAATAGAAATAGATACTTTTTCCCCTTTCACCTAACCGTTTTTCACAATATAAATTTTTATATTTATTACCGAAGACTCGAAATTCTTTTGAGAATCGATTGGTCATACCTATCCAATAATCGAATATGACTCGCTATTCATTCGGGTTTGGGGTCATAATCATTATGTAGGAGAGATGGCCGAGTGGTTCAAGGCGTAGCATTGGAACTGCTATGTAAGCTTTTGTTTACCGAGGGTTCGAATCCCTCTCTTTCCGTACCTTATCCCGAATGTTACCGACCATAATGTATCAAAAGAGATAACATATATTTGATATTTAAACAGTTAGATCTTTCTTTTACTTTGATATATATTCTCTATTTCGAATCACTGTGGCACGGAAAATACGAGAACTTCAAAGGGTAGAAAAGGAATGAAAATTTTTTATTATACATACGTGGTATAAAACCCGAAGTGGGAGAAAATCTGAGTCAAAGCTTTATTGATCTTAACTTTAGGTGAATTTACTTTGCTCAAAGGTACCAAACTGTCCGAACGTTATTCTTTTAGTTAGGTTTAAGTCTGACGAGAATAATATTCTACGACTAGCAGCTCATTTATTTTCAAACCGACCCATTTACTATCTATTATTTGATTGACTAATCCTTTATATTGAAATGGGTAAAGAGTCAAATGTTTTGGCAATTCCTCCTGAGGGGAGGAATCGAGAGAATTCTGAATCAGAGCTCTGGATTTTTGTTCATCCCTTGCTGTAATAATATCTCGGGGTTTGCAACGATAACTCGGTATATCTACTATCCGACCATTAACGACAATATGTCGATGGTTAACTAATTGGCGAGCTCCGGGAATAGTTGAAGCCATACCCAATCGAAAAAGTATGTTATCCAAACGCATTTCAAGTAATTGTAATAAAACCTGACCTGTTGACCCCTTGGCTTTTCCGGCAATACGAACGTATTTAAGTAATTGTCGTTCTGTAAGACCATAATGAAAACGCAATTTTTGTTTTTCTTCTAGACGAATACGATATTGAGATTTTTTCCCGGAACGCGTTTGGTTTCTAAGATCATTTACGGCTTTGGGCCTTTTATTAGTAAGTCCTGGTAAAGCTCCCAGGCGGCGTATTTTTTTGAAACGAGGTCCTCGGTAACGAGACATAAAAACTCCTTATTCTTGATTTATATTTATTTGAAATTTCATTTTACAGAAAAAATCTAAAATAAAACTGAACTAAATTCTAAATGAAGTGAAATTTACGGAAGTATTGTATACTACAAAGAATAATGAAATGAATTATCTAAATATCCAAAACCAAAATTGCTTTTATTATTATATAGAGAAATAGAACGCTTTTCGTGACATAGTTGGGTGTTCCTATACCATAATTAACATACTAAATTAATAATTTTTGAAAAAAAAAACAGGGGGGGCGGTTTTTCAATATTCTTTATTTTTTCATTTCAAGAAGACCAATCATGGAAAAAATCGAATAAATAGCGCAAAAAGCCGGCTATCGGAATCGAACCGATGACCATCGCATTACAAATGCGATGCTCTAACCTCTGAGCTAAGCAGGCGCATCTCATAGAATTTTTACATGAATTAGGAAGTTGATAAACTATTGAAATCTTAGCTATTAATTATTCTATTTTTCTTATTTGAATTCTTAGTTATTTAATTCCGACTTAAATTAATAGCAATATAGACAAAACTCTAATTTCAAATAAATCTTCCTATCGAATATTATAGAACATAACAATGAATATAGCGATACGATGTATTGGGATAGACAATTTTATTTAAATTCTTCACAAGAATTTATTA